TTTGATGAAGAACCGGATTCTGATAGAGATCATATCGATTTTTCAGAAGAAGAACTGGATTCTGATTCTTATATAGATCGTATCGATTCTTATCAAAGAAAGACAGGTTTAACTGAAGCTGTTCAAACAGGCATAGGTCAACTAAATGGTATTTCCGTAGCTATCGGCGTTATGGATTTTCAGTTTATGGGGGGTAGTATGGGATCCGTAGTAGGCGAGAAAATTACTCGTTTGATCGAATATGCTACTAATCGATCTCTACCTGTCATTATTGTGTGTGCTTCTGGAGGAGCACGCATGCAAGAAGGAAGTTTGAGCTTGATGCAAATGGCTAAAATTTCTTCTGCTTTATATAATTATCAATTAGATAAAAAGTTATTCTATGTAGCAATTCTTACAGATCCTACAACCGGTGGAGTAACAGCCAGTTTTGCTATGTTAGGAGATATCATTATTGCTGAACCTAATGCAACCATTGCATTTGCGGGTAAAAGAGTAATTGAACAAACATTGAATACGACAGTACCCGAGGGTTCACAAACATCTGAGTATTTATTCGAAAAAGGTTTATTCGACCCAATAGTACCACGTAATCTTTTAAAAGGTGTTCTGAGTGAGTTATTTCAACTCCACGGTTTCTTTCCTTTGAATCACAGTTCCAAAAATTAAAGTATAGCACTAGATTCGCTTATTTTATTTGTAGCGAACAAAAATAAATATTTAATTCATCGTAATCGTAATTAAAAGAAACAATATATATATTGTTTTCCTTGTTGACATAAGTTCTCCTTGTAGATAGACAGAGGTTTCGGATAATTATATTTTTTCTTTTGTTTTTTATTTATAATTATTTATTTAATTTTAATATATTAAATTAAAATTAAAATAATATTAATTATTATTTTAACTTATATTATATATTATATATTATAATATTCATATTATATATTATAATATTCATTATTATATTACTTATTATTTAAATATATATATATATTCTAAATATTATAGTTTCTATCTAATCATATAGCTAATAGAATTATAGTTGATATTATTTATCACTTATAAATAATATTATTTACAATATAATAATATTATTTATATTACTTATGATAGATATATCCTAAATAAGCATAAGAGGATATCTTTTTAATAGATAGAAATATTAATAGATAGAAATAGTAAATCGAGGCATCTATTCTATGACAGATTTCAACTTACCCTCCATTTTTGTACCTTTAGTGGGCCTAGTATTTCCGGCAATTGCAATGGTTTCTTTATTTCTTCATGTCCAAAAAAATAAGATTGTCTAGACCCAATGGTAATGAATCTTATCAAGTGATTTCAACACTGTATGATAATACGGATATTTATTTCGTGTAATATGGTATGATATGTGGCTTTTGCCAAACACACAAGTGAAAGAACTTTTATGTGGATATATAATATCTGTATAAATGCATGTATATGTGGATATAGCTGGTTCAAAATGAATTAGCGAATATAAAAAATGGAAAGTCAATGTATCTAACTAATTACTCCCGATGTTTCACATAACAATAGTGCTAGTTGGTGAAAGTTACTTCGGGGTCAAGAAAGGTAAAGTCAAATTTATTTGGGTTATTCGCTCAATTCCAATCGAATGCAACTGAATGCAGTATAGTATGAATTGGCGATCAGAACATATATGGATAGAACTTATAACGGAATCTCGAAAAACGAGTAATTTTTGCTGGGCCTGTATCCTTTTTTTAGGTTCACTAGGATTCTTAGTGGTTGGAACTTCCAGTTATCTTGGTAGGAATTTGATCTCTGTATTTCCATCTCAGCAAATCGTTTTTTTTCCTCAAGGGGTTGTGATGTCTTTCTATGGGATCGCGGGTCTGTTCATTAGCTCCTATTTGTGGTGCACTATTTCGTGGAATGTAGGTAGCGGTTATGACCGATTCGATAGAAAAGAGGGAAGAGTGTGTATTTTTCGTTGGGGATTTCCTGGAATAAATCGTCGCATCTTCCTTCGGTTCCTTATGAGAGATATCCAATCAATCAGAATAGAGGTTAAAGAGGGTCTTTATACTCGTCGTGTCCTTTATATGGAAATCAGGGGCCAAGGAGCCATTCCCTTGACTCGTACTGATGAGAATTTGACTCCACGAGAAATTGAACAAAAAGCTGCTGAATTAGCCTATTTTTTGCGCATACCGATGGAAGTACTTTAAAACGAACTCGAACTAAAGTAAAGAATAAATATCCTCTCAAGGTGGGGAAAAGAACTTGCTAATTCCCCTTTTTAATAAAAGGCAAGTTTCCTGATTCTTTTATACTAGAAGTCTAATCTAACTAACTAATCTAATAATTAATTTATAGATATAAATTAATCAAACCTATCCGAACATGTATTTCGTAATACATAATTCATCTTTTTAGGCCCATAATTTTTAATTGATACCCTTTTTCTGATTATACAGTAAAAGATTTCGTTTCGAAAGAATTAATGTAAGTTTTTTGGTCTCGAAACTTGATTTGTTACTTAAAGTGGGTTTTGGAGTATTCATCGAAAGGAACAAATGAAAATTAAATTGGTTTGAATTTGCCCAATTGAGATATCTGAAATATATTACAAATAAAAAGGAAAGGGATAGATCCAGAGGTCACTACTTTGTTATACAACTCGTGCTTCAGAGAAATATCAGATAGAGTCGACGAATGAAGCAGGTTCATTAAAAATTCAAATTCAATTCACAGATCAAAATGAAAAAAAAGAAAGCATTGGCCTCCCTTCCCTATCTTGCATCTATGGTATTTTTGCCCTGGTGGGTCTCTTTCTCTTTTAATAAATGTCTGGAACCTTGGGTTACTTATTGGTGGAATAGCAGACAATCCGAAACTTTTTTAAATCATATTCAAGAGAAAAACGTTCTAAAAAGATTCATAGAATTAGAAGAACTATTCCTATTGGATGAAATGATAAAGGAGTACCCGGAAACACATATACAAAAACTTCATATAGGAATACACAAGGAAACAATACAATTGGTCAAAGCATGCAATGAATATGATCTCCATATCATTTTACATTTCTCGACAAATATAATCTGTTTCACTATTCTAAGTGGTTATTTTATTCTGAGTAATGAAGAACTCGTTATTCTGAATTCTTGGGTTCAGGAATTCCTCTATAACTTAAGTGACACAATAAAAGCTTTTTCGATTCTTTTAGTTACTGATTTATGGGTCGGATTTCACTCGACCCGTGGTTGGGAACTAATGATAGGTTTGGTTTACAACGATTTTGGATTGGATCATAACAATCAGATTATATCTGGTCTTGTTTCCATTTTTCCAGTTATTCTAGATGCAATTGTTAAATATTGGATTTTTCATTATTTAAATCGTGTATCTCCTTCGCTTGTAGTAATTTTTCATTCAATGAATGAATAAAGAACTCATTTGATCTCATCATATCAATAAAATTAGAATCCTTCTTCCTTTATAAATAAATAGAAATTAAGCATTTAATTAAAAATTTTACTTAATTCCTTATACTTTCATCTGCTCAAGGTATTCATCGTATATTCCAGTACAATTATTCTAGTACAATGCCAGACTCGTGTATAGGTAACTATACTAGTTACCTATCTAATTTATTGTAGAAACTCCGAAATTAATGATTGGACATGCAAAATAAAAATGCTTTTTCTTGGGTAAAGGAAGGGATGACTCGATCCATTTCTGTATCGATCATGATATATGTAATAACTCGGTCATCCATTTCAAATGCATATCCCGTTTTTGCGCAGCAGGGTTATGAAAACCCGCGAGAAGCAACGGGACGAATTGTATGTGCCAATTGTCATTTAGCTAATAAACCCGTGGATATTGAAGTTCCGCAAGCTGTGCTCCCTGATACTGTATTTGAAGCGGTTGTCCGAATTCCTTATGATAAGCAACTGAAACAAGTTCTTGCTAATGGTAAAAAGGGGGGTTTGAATGTAGGGGCTGTTCTCATTTTACCCGACGGATTCGAATTAGCCCCCCCTGATCGTATTTCTCCCGAATTGAAAGAAAAGATTGGAAATTTGTCTTTTCAGAGTTATCGTCCTAATAAAAGAAATATTATTGTGATAGGTCCTGTTCCTGGTCAGAAATATAGTGAAATCATCTTTCCCATTCTTTCCCCCGACCCTGCTACGAAGAAAGATGTTCACTTCTTAAAATATCCCATATATGTAGGTGGGAACAGAGGAAGGGGTCAGATTTATCCTGATGGTAGCAAAAGTAACAATACAGTCTATAATGCTACATCAGCAGGTGTAGTAAGTAGAATAGTACGTAAAGAAAAGGGTGGATATGAAATAACCGTTGTTGATCCATCGGATGGACATCAAGTAGTTGATATTGTACCTCCAGGACCAGAACTTCTTGTTTCAGAGGGTGAATCCATCAAGCTTGATCAACCATTAACAAGCAATCCCAATGTGGGAGGCTTTGGTCAGGGAGATGCAGAAGTAGTGCTTCAAGACCCATTACGGGTCCAAGGTCTTTTATTCTTCTTTGCATTTGTTATTTTGGCACAAGTTTTTTTGGTTCTTAAAAAGAAACAGTTTGAAAAGGTTCAATTATACGAAATGAATTTCTAGGTGCGGGGATTTCTTAACATCAAGTTGGTAAAAGGTGCCAAATTTTTTGTTGCTTTGTTTATACTTTTTTTCGTTTTGCGGGATGCCTGGAATTCATTACTTGTATCCTATTCTTTGTAATAGATATACAAACGAAGAGAATACAAGGGAAGGATGGCAAACCGGAACTCTTTTGTTTAGATTGATAGGAAGTTGTGGACAAACAAAAAGAGAGAAAAGATTATAGGGGAATAATTGATTGAGCAAATAGAACTTCTTCTATTAACTTAAACTTATAACTTAGAGAAATTATTCAAACAAATTTAAATTTCAAATTATATTTATAGAGTAAGTTCCATTAGTAGTTTACTATAGAAAGAG